TTTTTTCCATTGGAGAGGTACTTAGCAGCCAAATATGAGCACCGTGGCTTTTTCTTTTCCTTTGGAAATAGCCATAGCCACTTCATAAGAAGGGCTGACTTGGTTGAAGTCCACCTCCTTCGTTAAGGTGATTAAAAAAATCCAGACCATAAAAAGAAAAAAAAGATTTTCTTTTTTGTATGGGATGCTAGTAAGGATGAACATGACGAGGTCTTATTTCATTACTTTTTTTTATTTAAATTCAAACATATCTATCTCAATCTTGTGGAAATTTTATCTTCAAATAACATTGGAAGGAGTAGGGAAGGCTACTCTTGGAATTAGGATTATGGTGGGGTCATAAGAGATGGAAATAGTGCTGTCATGTGGAATTGAACAGAGATCCCTTCTAGGGATCAAAGATGCAACCTTTGCAGAAGCAGAAACTCTCCTGCATGGCCATAGTTTTGTCCAAACTATTGATTCTTTTCAAGTCATCATATCAAACAAAAAGGGGTTCTCTTAACATGATTAGATGGACGAATGGTAATAATCAAGAACCTGGGCGCCTATGCTTTATCCTGAGAAAACATTTCTCAATATATGTTGAGTTAAAATTCATCATGTGAAGAGGGAAGGGACTCATTTAGCTGACCGTCAAGCTAACTTGGAGGTGCAGTCTTGTAGTCAGTGGACGGGAGGTCTTCCATTCCAGAAGAGGTTGTAATTTCACTCTTTCCCCCACTTATCATCTCTCTGTGGGACTTGTTCCCTCTTCAACTCAGCGCTTTATAGATAGGCATTTTTATTGAGAATGTAAAGATCCCACCTTACCTTAAAAAAAAAGTAGCTGAGCCGAAGGAGCTGTCACAAATATAATTTGAGTACCACGGGGAAAAGCTAGCTGGATAAACAAGACAGGGATCGCCCGCTCGGCAATGCTACCTTGGGGAGGAGACAAAAGACTTTAATATAACAATGGAAACTCATATTCTAAAGCTTTTTCGATATATGAACAAGATTACTATGGAAGAGTTGGTGAACATTGTTCTGACTCATAGCTCTAAGATGACTAGCATGAATGAGCCAGCTTCAACACCACCTAGACTCTTAATCATAGACAGACTTGCGACCTCAACATAAAAGGATGAGCCTGGTCTGTCTATTTGTACGCATTGGCTTAATTCACTCCTAACCTCCCGCAAAGAACACATAATGAAAACAGCCCGGTAAGGCTGTACAAGGGGAAGGGCTTTGATAAGAAAGAGTTTGGGGGTGTCCCGCTTAGTTAACAAACATCGAGTTTAAATTAAAGTCGAGGCAGCATGGATACGAGACTATTGAAGTGAAGTTTGGAATAATTATGGTTTTCTATCTTCATATTTCAAAATTGGAGAATCACCAAGGCCTTTCAGGGATTCGGCGCGCCCCCCCCCCCAAGCTAGACGCTTCACCTACCTGGCCCCAGATAGAATGAGTTTTCCTAGCCCTAGTCTTACTAAGAGGTTGAATTGCTCTATAGGATAGTAGGCGAATGAATCGCATTAGTGCGATTTGGCTCGCTGAATCGCCCAGCGAACAAATCACCTCCTTGCTTTCTTAAAAAAAAAGCAGACCCGCGCGAATCGCGTCTTCGATCTTGCATATAAATAAATGAAAAAAATATTTATTTATTTATCAACCGGGTCAACTGACGCCAGCATCACCACTACGAAAACTCAATTTCCTTAGTCCTTTTTCTGTGAAACAAAGCCAAGCCTTTTCCGCCTTCCATCCTGCGTTTCCCTGCTTGAGACTCTTTTTATTAGCCCAGTCATGAACCACCTGGTTGGAGCCATGGTCTACCCAGCAGTGCTTCATATCCTCCTTGCTCTTTGTCTAAGATTGGACTAAAGGTACCAAAGAAGGCAGACTTTTTTCTTGTTTTTCTTTTGGCTAAGAAGCCCGTAGGTTGTACGCCAGCCATACGTAGCTGGAACTGTGATGGCCACAATGCTTAGCTATTGCCGATCCCCAAGACGCCTTTGGTTGAATGTTCACACCTGATCCACCGTCTGCACTTCCTACATTCACTCCCGGAAATTGAAACAGGAAAACAGGAATTGTAACCTCCCGGTCTGCTGTAGTCAGCCTCACGGTGTGCCTGACTGGCGAGTCTGCCGTCTCCACGGCTTTCCCTTTTTCGGGCTGCTCCTCAAGCCTGCGAGTGCCGATCTTCGCTTGGGCCGGCTCCGAGGCTCTACCCTGGCTTTTCATTGGTTTCTCCCAGGGGCCTTTATCGTATCGCGCGCATCTTCCAGCAATCGGGGGAGGCCCCGAGTACATAGACGGGGCGGTCCTGGGAATGAAAGTCCATTCCCTCGTGTTCTGGAACTCCTTTTCTTCGGTTTCACAAAGAAGGTTCAATCTTGTGAAACCGTAGCGTAGGCGAAACCTGGCATCCCGCCCAGAGTTTTACCTTCTCCGGTCCTGGAAGGAAACCCTACTTTCCTTCCTTCCCCCAGCAGCTACAAGAGATAGCCTGATCAGATCTCTCTATCTCGTTAATGTCATAGTTATATTCCAGATCAGCCAAATTCTGCCGTTCCCGGCTTCATTCTCCACAGTAATGGCTTTACTACAATCCTTTCCCAAGCATCTGGTAATTCTGGCCGCCTTTCCACTCCTCACTTTGCTTTCCACCAAGCCAATAAAATCTGCCTCTTGTGCTCTAAAAGGCCTCTCTATGCTTCTCGACTTTACCGATCTTTCTGACATTCCATATAAGGACCTTCATGTGGAACTATTGTTGTTTTTACATTCCCCTCGCACCTTAGCGCTGCCTCTGGTTTTTAGTCTTGTGCAGCCCTTATTTGTCTTTTGTTCTTTGGCCTTGACTTTCCCCATCCCCCCTCTTTCTTAGAATTCAACATCTCTGATATGTTCTGCATTTTATTCGCCCACTCTTCATTCAGGGTGGTTAGAACCAGGGGAGGATCTTCCACCTTTAAGGTCATAGCACCAGCACCTGAACGCTTACTCTTACTGCTCTTCTCGGGTTCACCTCTTTTCTTAGGATTGGCTGCCCTGAGGTTCTTGTTTGGAGTCAAAAAAATGTTTATCACAGAGCAAGTCCCCCTCAGTCACTGCCATAGTTGACCCAGTATCAACCCTCTCTTCCAGATCCTCCCTTCTTTGGGGCCAATCACTCTCCTCGGGAGTTATCTCCTTGACTACACCTCCTCGGCTTTGTTACCCAGACATTCATCCTGAGCAATCTCTTCCGGTTCCGCAGTGTCCAGATCTGGCATCTTTGCCTCTTCTTGTTCAGGGTCCTCTAGAACCGCAAAACAAAACGGTTCGGGCTGACTAGGTCCAGTTGGGTCATTCCACTAGCACAACGAGTGTCCTGCTCCCCCCTTTGCCATTGTCACTACTGGTACCTGACCCCGTCGGCTCGACATTTTTGCAAACACCGACCCGACCCTTACTCAATAGGGCAATTCAAAGAGGAGAACGAGGACAGCTGACTACCGCTAAAAGTCAGACTACGAGTACACATTGTATGATTGAAAACTGCCGCTGCATACTACCCGGTAATTGCAGGTCTGACTGATGCCTTCTCTCCAACAGCTGCTTCAATCAATGTGAAGTCTGACTACGAGGCCTCTTAGCCCGCAGCTGACTACTTATTGAAATGAAAGACCGAACAGGAAATGAAAAGTCGTACTCCAACAACTGAAAACATTCCCTCCCCGCTCTGACTTTGATCTACTTGCCCGCACAGCGTCTTTTTTGAGAGAAGAGGTCAAGGGGCTAAGTGACTCTCGAAAGTCGTCTTTTGTATCGCGTCAAGAAAAATGACATAGAAAATAGCATTGCTTAAAGAGTTTCATTGTCGAATTTATCTCGGAATTGGATCCCAATAGTAGCTGCTGCCCAAAGGTGCTTTATGAAAGCCGGTCCACAGCAGTGAAAGTACGATTGATTCCCTCGATCGAACGAAAACAGCTTCTTGCTTTTTTTTCCTCTTTGGCTTGACTACTCTGCTTGCTTAACATAAGTCTTATTTAACCTTCACGGACTCGCTACCCAGCAAACTCCGGCTCGAAAGCAAGAAGCAACGGATTGAGCTTTAGAAAGCCGTTGCGCGTTAGCGCATCCGTTTTCTTGCTCGTTACCACTTGACTTTGATTGCAGGGCCTTTTTAGGCTTTACTAATAACTAAGAAGATAGAAAGGGCTTTTCTCGTTGAGACCATATAATATAAGGCTTTCTTCACTTCAATCGGCAAGGGGAAGTCTGATAGAGCTTTAAGAGAGAGGGACCCCAGCGGTAAGAACTCAGTGAATCGGTGGATCACAGGAGACAGGGACAGGGGCATGCCTGAGTAAAGTATACAAGTGTTGAAAGAGTGAAGTCTGGGGACAACGGTAAACGTGAGGAATGGGACCTCCAGCGCCCTACTCAAAAAGTTCGCAAGCAAGGGACATGCCGAACCCCTACCTTTCCCACTAAGTCCAACGCGAGGACCCTTTTCTTTTATTGACGATGCGTTCCGTCGTCAGCAAGCGGTGGCCGACAAGGCCCTTTTACCTAAATCCAATCTCTTGGGAAGCGAAGAGGACAGGTTTGAAAGTCGTTCGGTAAGATTCTCCCGAAGGTAGACATTTACCCAAGGCACTGATATTCTGACTCTCTCAATTACACGTGTTTGAGGGAGTTGAACGTCTTATTCTTATGAGTGGCTATGTGAATATGAGCCAGGAGCAAGGATTCCTGAAAGTGAATTCCAGTGCAAGCCTGATATGAAAGTGGAGTTCAATCGTCGAAAGTGAGATCTCTTTTAGTCCGGTCTTCTTTTCTCTTTTGAGTCAGGTTCTTAAGACAGGACAGGAAATCGGCTTTTCTGAATATCTCTTTTCCCGCCTATGTTGTAGTTCGAGATCGAAACTGGACCTGAGAGAGACTAGACTTCTAGTAACAGTAGGTGCGCCTTCAGTTGAGGAGAGCTGTTCACAAGTAGTGGTTATGAGCTCTTTCTTATTCCGGTTCAGAAGAGGTAATTCCTTCAGTTGCACTAGTGGATTGAATAACCTTTTTTTTAGTGCCAACAAAGTGCATGTGTTGTTGGTTAATGTTAATAAAAAGATGACTTTCGATAGGCTGGAGGACTGAGACTATAAGTAGGACAAAGGTCTTAAAAGAGAAATGAAAGGCATTTTTATTTGAGAGAGAGAGCTATGCTTAGGTCAGTTCCTTCAGTCCACTTTTTAGGTAAGCCAAAAGTTCACTTTAGGTAAGTAAGTAGTCCCGTATGAAATGAATAAAACATTCATATCTGGCACTTGAGGAGGTCAATCTTAAGTTGTTGGAAGCTACTGCTAAGGTACTCCCCCTCATCTATAAAGGATAGGCAATTGAGAGAAAATAGGACGATAGCGATAGACACAGGAACTGAAATAGATTCAAAGATGACTTCCGTAGAGGAGAGGGGAAACCTGCTTAGATAGGGTGATAGCCCGGTTTTGATTGAATATCCTTTCCTGTGCTTGTCTTGTATTGAGGTATACCGCGAAGATATGAGTAAAAGTAGGTAACAGAAGGGGAGGGATCGCTGTTTTTTATTACTGAGGGCAAGCAGCTTTCATTTTATTAAATCTAATGGTAGGGCTTTAAAGAGTAGGCGGTTCGTATCTTTCTATGACCCCCAGAATAAGAAGTAGGAGGATACGCAGAGAAAGAGCTCTTGAAGTCTACCCGGGCGCGCTTCTTCATTCATCCATTTAGGCCCGACTAGGAACACGTGGATCCAGGGAACGAACAGCTTCTTACTAGTAGGGGCTAATCACAGTAAAAGAGTCCAATCTATGAAATAGAGCTTAGTCTGTCCAAACTAGTAGAAGGCTTAGGTTCTTATTTGATCCAATAAAGTCAGAATACCTTTCTATCTAAAAGAAATGGTGCTCGATGAAACGACCCAGATTCCACACTATGCTCTGGTCTGGGGAGAGAGCTGCTCTGCGAAGCTGGGCGTTCCGTGTTCTTATGAAGGAACCATACTAGAAAGAGAATAGAAAGGGCCTTAGCGAGGGAGTGATGGGCAACCTTAGTCTATATATTGCTCGTGAGCCGCCAAGTACCAGTCTCGCAACAGTATTGGTGGCGCAAAACAAAAGGATCGGTCCTTCACTTGCTGATCGTTCGCGAGTCGAACTCGCTCTCTTGCCACGCCTTTCACTCACTCGCTTGAGTCGGACTCAATCACTCTTTTAGTTTGGAGGATCATTCCTTCTTCACTCTCTTGCTATTACCCGCAGGGAGCGCAGCAACCAAGGTGCATATTATCATATAGAAAGAAGCGAAGCGTAGCGATTCGTACTACCGGAAAAGTTTCGCTAACCGGCAGGCAATAGAATCCGCCGATAGGCGCAAGCAAGCGCAGCGAATCACATAGATAAGGCCCTACCCGCCAGCGCGCGGATAGATAGGGCGGGCGAAGCGCGAAGGGGATGGATGTCTGAGCGGTTGAAAGAGTCGGTCTTGAAAACCGAAGTATTGATAGGAATACCGGGGGTTCGAATCCCTCTCCATCCGCGAGGTCATAAGTTCTCTCTTGCGTTATCTATAGATAAGAACGAATCGGATCGACTCGACTGATATGATAGATGGAATGGTAGCTTGTGTTATGATTTAGTTAGGACTCTGTCTCCCTTTCGTGATCTTCCGCCCTCCGGTTGGGGAAGGGCCGGGTGGATTACCTTTGGGAGCTAAGTCGAAGATCTCGGTGGTCTTGTGAGTGGTTGATAAACTGCGATTGCAGTTTTCTTTAGGAAGCTGTGAGGCTTAACAGACAAAGAAAACGGTGGATACTTTTCCACTAGTTGGCTCGAAGGTGACGACCCTAATGAATCGACTATGAAGGTGGCTCTTAGCTACATCAGCGCTCAAATTCCTTCATCCTTATTGCCTTGGCTTCGATGATCAACCTTTAAGTTTCCCAGCCCCTCTGTCCCCGGAAGGTGAGCAACTCGCTGAGCGAGAAGAAAGCCTATCCATGTCATTTTTAAGATTAGCTTCATCCCCGTCCAATCCGAAACTGGATAGCTAGATCGAGCTTACCTACCTTCTTCCAGTTTTGATCCTAGGAGAATAAGTAGGAAATCAGACTGATAAGCCACGCCTAGTTTCAAAGATATTGATATGGAAAAGATTTGAGTTGAATTCCTACCTCTGAAAATTCCTTAGCAGCGGGGCTGCTATCAACCAGCCGCGACAAAGTATCATATTTCTGGTTGAGATCCATTCCCTCCATTTCCTATATCGGATTGATGAATCCCACCTACCTTAAAGAACAGAGGAGAACCTGACATTGGATTTTGGAAAAATCCTATGCCTTGAGCGGTGATTGAGCTTGATTCCCTCGCCCGATATTGAGGGAGAGAGGCTGTTATTAAGAGAGAATAGGGGCGAGAGCGACTGTTTTTTACATGTCTTCCGTTGCGTGCCCTGTCTTCTTAGATAGGAGAGGGTTCCAAACCT